TTTATTTTTTTATTTTATATAAAAAAAAAAATAACAATGGTTCAAAAGATAAAAAAAGTGGTTTTTATTATATATATATATATATATATATTTAATAAATTATATATATATATATATATTAAATTTTTGCTAAATTAATATTATAATATAAATATATTTTTATTTAAATGAATATATATTGATGAATAATAAATTTAATTTTTAAATTAAATATTAGAGAAAAAAAGAAAAGAAATTATTTAATATTTAATAATTTATATTAAATATTTTAATATAAAAAAAAAAAAAAAAAATTCTATATTTAATTTTTTGTTTATAATAAAAATTTTTATAGTTTATATAATTTATTTTAAATTTATTTTACATATAAATTTTAGTATTTATAGTTAATTATTTAAATAATAATTAATTTATTTAGTAGTAATTAATATTAAAAATTTAAGAAATTAAGATTTAGTGATATTGAAATTAAAAACTAATTTTGTGCCAGCAGTTGCGGTTAAACAAAATTTAAAATAAATTTTATTGGTAAATTAATTAATAATTATTTATTTAAAATTAAATATTAAATTATTAAGTGAAATTTTAATTTAATAAAAATTTATTAAAAAAAATTATGAAATTGATAAATTATATTAAAAACTAGGATTAGATACCCTATTATTAATAAATTAAAAAAAATAATACTAAAATAGTATTTAATTATTTATTGAAATTTAAATAATTTGGCGGTATTTTAGTTCATTCAGAGGAAATCTGTTTAATAATTGATAATCCACGAATAAATTTACTTAATTTATAATTTTGTATATCGTTGTTAAAAAAATATTTTTTATAAAAAATAATATTTTAAAATTTAAAATTTAAAATTAAATCAAATCAAGATGCAGATAATAATTAAGAATATAATGGATTACAATAAAATTATTTAAATGGAAATTAATTTGAAATAATTAATTAAAGGTGGATTTAAATGTAATTTTATTTAATTTATTAAAATGATTAAAAATTAAAATATGTACATATTGCCCGTCGCTTTCATATATAAATTGAAATAAGTCGTAACAAAGTAGAGGTACTGGAAAGTGTTTCTAGAAAGATCAAATTAGAGCTTGAATAAGTATTTCATTTACATTGAAATGATATTGAAAAATCAATTGATTTGAGGGGTAAAATTAATAATTTAAATATAATAAAAAAAATTTTCAAATTAAAAATATTATAATGGGGGTTAAAGTATTTTTAAAAGAAAAAATAAAAAAATTTATAAAGAATTATTATAGTGATAGAATTTTGAAATAAATTTAAAATAAATTATTATTAAAGTAAATTTAATTTATTGTATCTTGTGTATCAGAGTTTATTAAAAAATATTTTATTTATTTAAAATTCTCGAATTAAAAAGAGATAATTAATTAATAAAGTTATTGTAGCAAAAATATTTTAAATAATTAGTTTGAAATGAAATGTTAATCGTTTTTTAAGATATCTAGTTTTTTTAGAAAAAAATTTAATTTTATATAAATTTTATTAAAAAATTAATTAATAAATTTTTTAAAAATAAAATATAATATTTTAAGGGATAAGCTTTAAAATAAAAAATTATAATAAATAAAAAAATTAATTAAAATTTTAAAATTTATATTGTTTAAAAAATTTAATTTATTATAAATAATTTAAAGAAAAATAAAATTTTAATTTATTTAATTTTATATAAAAATATAATTTTTAATTTAATAAAATTAGTAATAATGATAAAATTAGTATATAAATAATAAGAAAAAATAAAATGATTGAAAAAGTAATTTAAAGGAATTCGGCAAATGTATATATTCACTTGTTTATCAAAAACATGTCTTTTTGAAGATAATTTAAAGTCGAATCTGCCCACTGATAATAATTAAAGGGCTGCAGTATTTTGACTGTACAAAGGTAGCATAATCATTAGTCTCTTAATTGGTGACTTGTATGAATGATTTGATGAGATATAAGCTGTCTCTAGATTATTAATAAAAATTAATTTTTTAATTAAAAAGTTAAAATAATTTTAAAAGACGAGAAGACCCTATAGAGTTTTATAAATTAAATAATTAAAGTAATATATTTAAAGAAAAATTGAAATTAATTTAATTTATTTTGTTGGGGTGATAGAAAAATAAAAAAAACTTTTTTTAAAATTATTTACATAAATAATTGAATAAATGATCCAGAATTTTTGATTATAAGAAAAAATTACCTTAGGGATAACAGCGTAATTTTTTTTTTTAGTTCAAATAAGAAAAAAAGTTTGCGACCTCGATGTTGGATTAAGATAAAATTTAAATGCAAAAGTTTAAAATTTTGATCTGTTCGATCATTAAAATCTTACATGATCTGAGTTCAAACCGGTGTGAGCCAGGTTGGTTTCTATCTTTAAAAAGTAAAAATATTTTAGTACGAAAGGATCAAATATTTAAATTAAATTTTAATTTAAGAATATTAATAATAATATAATTTAAAATTTAAAAATTAATTAATAAATTTAAAATAAAATATATTTATTAAATATAAAACTATTTTGGCAGATAAAATGTGATGATTTTAGAAGTCATTTATATATAATTTATTATATAGGTAGTAATTATAATAAATGATATATTATTAGTATTTATTGGTGCTATTATTTTGATTTTAGGGGTATTAATTGGAGTTGCTTTTTTAACTTTGTTAGAGCGAAAATTATTAGGATATATTCAAATTCGAAAAGGTCCTAATAAGGTAGGAATAATTGGGATTTTACAACCTTTTTCTGATGCTATTAAATTATTTACAAAAGAACAAACTTATCCAAATTATTCAAATTATATTTCTTATTATTTTTCTCCAGTTGTTAGATTTGTTTTATCTTTAATTATTTGAATATTAATTCCTTATTATTTTAATTTTATTAGATTTAATTTAGGAACTTTATTTTTTTTATGTTGTACAAGTATAGGAGTTTATACAGTAATAATTGCTGGTTGATCGTCTAATTCAAATTATTCATTATTAGGGGGTTTACGGGCTGTCGCTCAAACAATTTCTTATGAAGTAAGATTATTTTTAATTTTAATATCTTCTCTTTTTATAATTATGGAATTTAATATAATTAAATATTTTAATTACCAGGAATTTGTATGGTTTATTTTTTTAATATATCCTTTATCATTATGTTTATTTTCTTCAATATTAGCTGAAACTAATCGGACTCCATTTGATTTTGCTGAAGGGGAAAGAGAATTAGTTTCAGGATTTAATATTGAGTATAGAAGTGGGGGGTTTGCTTTAATTTTTTTAGCTGAATATTCTAGAATTTTATTTATAAGATTATTATTTGTATTAATTTTTATGGGGGGTTATAGAATAAGAATTATTTTTTATTTAAAATTATCTTTTATTTCTTTTTTATTTATTTGAGTGCGGGGCACATTACCTCGGTATCGATATGATAAATTAATATATTTAGCTTGAAAGAGATATTTACCTATTTCTTTGAATTTTTTAATATGTTATATAAGAATTAAAATATTTTTATTATAAAAATTAAAATATTTTTAGTATAAATTAATAGAATTAATATTCTTTCTTAAGTTTTCAAAACAAATGCTTATTACAAGCTCATTAATTTTAAATATTTATTATTATTATTAATTAATTAAAAATTACATTATCTCATAATTTATTAATAAAAGGAATAATTATAAAATAAGAAAAATAAAAGAGAGTTAATAGTTGTCCAGTAATAATATAAGGGTCTTCAACAGGACAAGCTCCAATTCAAGTTAGAAGAAAAATGATTGTAATTAAAGATCAGAATAAAATTTGATTAATAGGATAAAATTGAATTCCTTGAATTTTTTTATTAAAAGTAAATGGTAGAATTATTAAAATAAGAATAGAAAAAATTAATCCTATTACTCCTCCTAGTTTATTAGGAATAGATCGTAAAATTGCGTATGCAAATAAGAAATATCATTCTGGTTGAATATGAATAGGTGTAATTAAAGGATTTGCTGGGATAAAATTATCAGGATCTCCTAAAAGATTAGGGTTAGATAAAGTTAATATTATTAATATATATATAAAAATAATAAATCCAATTAAATCCTTGAAAATAAAAAAGGGATGAAAAGGGATTTTATCTAAATTTCTGTTAATTCCTAAAGGATTATTAGAACCTGTTATATGTAAAAATAATAAATGAATTATTGTTAATATTAAAATAATAAAAGGAAATAAGAAATGAAAAGTATAAAATCGAGTTAATGTGGCATTATCTACAGCAAATCCCCCTCAAATTCAATTTACTAATATGGTTCCTAAGTAAGGAATGGCAGATAATAAATTAGTAATTACAGTTGCTCCTCAAAATGATATTTGCCCCCATGGAAGAACATATCCTAAAAAAGCAGTTCCTATAAGGAGAAATAAAATTAATACTCCTACAATTCAAGTATATTTTAAATTAAATGATTCATAGTAAATACCTCGACCAATATGAGTATAAATACAAATAAAAAAGAAAGAGGCTCCATTAGAGTGTAAAGTACGAATTAATCAACCATAATTTACATTTCGACAAATGTAATTTACTCTGTAAAATGCTAATTCAATATTAGCTGTATAATATATAGATAAAAAAAGTCCAGTAATAATTTGAATGATTAAACATAATCCTAATAAAGATCCAAAATTTCATAATGAAGAGATATTAGAAGGAGAAGGTAAATCAATTAAAGAATTATTAATAATTTTTAAAATAGGATGAGTTTTTCGAAAAGGTAAAAATTTATTTATCATTAGTTATATATATATATATATATATATATATATTATGTAATTATTAATAATTAAATAAATAAATAAAAATAATTAAAATGAAGATCGAAGAGGCCCATAAAAAATATTAGTAATTTTTACTACAGTAATTAAAGTAATAAATAAATAAATTATTATTATTATTATTATTAAAAATGTTTGATTATTATATAATTTAGATAAATTAATTTTATTTTCATTATTAAAGAATAAAAAATTATTAAATAAATTGTTTATTTCAAAATTTTGAAAAAAGTTTATTCATATTATATTATTAATAAATATAGTTCTTAATAAGGATATACAAATAAATAAAATTAGAAGAATTTTTATATTAAATGAAAAATTAAAAATTTCATTTGAGGCAATACTTGAAACATAAATAAAAAGAACTAATAACCCTCCTAAAAATGTTAAAAATAAAATATAGGAAAATCAATAAGTTTTAATTATTATTCCAGAAATTGTGCAAATTAATATGGTTTGAATTAAAATTATTAATCCTATAGATAAAGGATGATTAAGAAAGAATATAATAATTGAAAAAGATATAATAGTTAATGAAATAAAAATTTTTAAAATTTCAAAGAATAGTTTAATAAAAATAATAATTTTGGAGATTATTGATAAAGAAATTCTTTTTCTTTGAAGTTTTTAAAGTTAATACTTAATTTTGATTTACAAGACCAATGTTTTTTTTAAACTATAAAAACTAATGATAATGAATATATGATTAGTGATATTTATAATATTTGTAATTGGAAATTTAATTTTCTCTTCTAAACAAAAACATTTAATGATTGTATTGTTAAGTTTGGAATTTATTGTTTTAAGAATATTTTTTATATTTTTGTTGTATTTAAGAAGTATTGAAAATAATATATATATATTAATAGTTTTTTTAGTATTTTCAGTATGTGAAGGGGCTTTAGGTTTATCTATTTTAGTTTCAATAATTCGAACACATGGAAATGATTATTTTCAAAGATTTAATTTATTATAATTTATGATAAAATTTTTAATAATAATTTTATTTATAATTCCATTTTGTTTTAAAAAACAAATATTTTGATTGGTTCAAATAATATTATTTTTAATAATATTTTTATTTATAAATTTAACTATTTTTTTAGGAAATTATTGTAATTTAAGATATATATATTCTTGTGATATAATTTCTTATGGATTAATTATATTAAGAATTTGAATTTGTATTTTAATAATTATAGCAAGAGAAAATTTATATAAATTTAATTTTTATATTGAATTTTTTATGTTTAATTTAATATTTTTATTATTAATATTATTTTTAACTTTTTCTACTATAAATTTATTTATATTTTATTTGTTTTTTGAGGGAAGATTAATTCCAACTTTAATGTTAATTATTGGTTGAGGATATCAACCTGAACGAGTTCAAGCAGGTATATATTTATTATTTTATACTTTATTTGCTTCATTACCTTTATTAATAGGAATTTTTTATATTTATAATGATTCTAATTTTATTATTATTTATTTTATAAAATTTTTAAATTATAATTATTATTTATTATATTTATCAATAATTATAGCTTTTTTAGTAAAAATACCAATATATTTTGTACATTTATGATTACCAAAAGCTCATGTTGAGGCCCCAGTTTCAGGGTCAATAATTTTAGCTGGAATTATGTTAAAGTTAGGAGGTTATGGGTTAATACGGGTTATAATTATAGTTGAAAGAATAAGATTAAAATTTAATTTTATTTGAATAGTAATTAGATTGTTAGGTGGATTTTATATTAGATTAAAATGTTTTTGTCAAACTGATATTAAATCTTTAATTGCTTATTCTTCAGTAGCTCATATAAGATTAGTAATTGGTGGGATAATAACTATAAATTATTGAGGTTATATAGGTTCTTATATTTTAATAATTGGTCATGGATTATGTTCTTCTGGAATATTTTGTTTAGCTAATATTAATTATGAACGTTTACATAGACGAAGATTATACATTAATAAAGGAATAATAAATTTTATACCTTCTATAAGAATGTGATGATTTTTATTATTATCATCAAATATAGCAGCACCACCTTCTTTAAATTTAATAGGGGAAATTAGATTAATTAATAGATTAGTTAGATGATCTTGATTAACTATAATTATATTAATAATAATTTCTTTTTTTAGAGCTGGTTATAGATTATATTTATATTCTTTTACTCAACATGGAAAGTATTATGTTGGATTATATAGATTTTATATAGGAGTTTCTCGGGAATATTTATTATTATTATTACATTGATTACCTTTAAATATTTTAGTTTTAAAGGTAGATTATGTAATAATTTGATTATACTTAAATAATTTAAATAAAATATTGATTTGTGGGGTCAAAAATGTGAAAAATTCATTTTAAGTTATTTCTATAAAAAATTTAATTTGTTTTAATATATTTTTTTTTTTATTCATTATAAGAATAAGAATATTTATAATAATAATATATTTTATTATAAATAATTTAGTGATTTTTTTAGAGTGGGAAATTATTTCATTTAATTCTATTAGAATAAAAATATCAATTTTATTGGATTGAATATCTTTGTTATTTATAATATTTGTTTTATTGATTTCATCTGTAGTTATTTATTATAGAAAAAGATATATAAGTTCTGAATTAAATTTATATCGATTTATTATTTTAGTGTTATTATTTGTTTTTTCTATGATTTTATTAATTATTAGTCCTAATATAATTAGAATTTTATTAGGATGGGATGGTTTAGGGTTAGTTTCTTATTGTTTAGTAATTTATTATCAAAATATTAAATCTTATAATGCTGGAATATTAACTGCTCTTTCTAATCGAATTGGAGATGTATTAATTTTAATAGTAATTTCTTGAATATTAAATTATGGAAGTTGAAATTATATTTTTTATTTAGAATTTATAAATAATGATTATTCTATAATAATAATTGGTTCAATAATTATTATAGCAGCTATAACAAAAAGAGCTCAAATTCCATTTAGTTCTTGACTTCCTGCAGCTATAGCTGCTCCAACACCAGTTTCTGCTTTAGTTCATTCTTCAACGTTAGTAACTGCTGGGGTATATTTATTAATTCGATTTAATTTATTATTAGAAAATATATATTTTTTAAAAATATTTTTATTATTATCAGGATTAACAATATTTATAGCTGGAATTTCAGCTAATTATGAATTTGATTTAAAAAAAATTATTGCTTTATCTACATTAAGACAATTAGGATTAATAATAAGAATTTTAAGAATAGGAATACCTGATTTGGCTTTTTTTCACTTATTAACACATGCTATATTTAAAGCTTTATTATTTATATGTGCTGGAGTTATTATTCATATAATAAATGATACTCAAGATATCCGATTTATAGGAGGTTTAAGAATATATATTCCTTATACATCTTTATGTATAAATATTTCAAATTTAGCTTTATGTGGAATTCCATTTTTAGCGGGGTTTTATTCAAAGGATTTAATTTTAGAAATAGTGTCAATAAGAAGTTTAAATATATATATTTATTTTTTATATTATATTTCTACAGGATTAACTATATATTATACTATTCGTTTAATTATATATTTAATAGTAAATAATAATAATTTAATATCAGTTTTTAATTTATATGATGAAGATTATGTTATATTAAAAAGAATGTTTGTATTATTATTTATAAGAGTTGTGAGAGGTTCATTTTTAAGATGATTAATTTTTTTTAACCCTTATATAATTTATTTACCTTTTAATATAAAGATAATAGTAATTTATGTAAGATTATTAGGTGGAATTATAGGTTATTTAGTGAGAAGAATAAATATTTATTCATTTAATAAATTTTTATATACTTATAATTTAAGAAATTTTTTATGTTTAATATGATTTATACCTAGATTAAGAACTTATGGAGTGGAGTATATAATTTTATATTTAAGTCAAAATTTATCAAAAAATATTGATATAGGTTGAAGAGAATTATATAGAGGTCAAGGAATATACAAAATTTTAAAAAATTATTCTTTTTTATATAATTTTTATCAAATGAATAATTTTAAAATTTATTTATTTAGATTTGTTATTTGAATATTAATAATTTATTTATTTATTTTATTAATTTATTTAAATAGCTTATAATTTAAGAGCATAATATTGAAGATATTAAGGAGATTAGTTAATCTTTAAATAAAATATATGAATATATTTATAAAAATATTAAAATATTATTTTTACAATGAAAATGTAATGTTTTGATTAAACTATATAAATAAAAAAGAAATATTAATGGAATTTAACCACTAAAATTTAAGTTAGCAGCTTGAATTTAGACTTTATATTTCACGATTAAAATTAATTGGAATTTTTATTCAATTTTATCATTAACAGTGATATACCTCTATTTTGGTTTCAATTAAATAAGGAGAGTAATTCTCTATCTTTTAAGTCGAAATTAAATGCAAAATTGCTTCTTATTTAAGATAAATTGAAATCAATATTTTTTGAATGCAAATCAAATGTTTTATTATAAACTATAATCCTATAAATTATAATTTAATTAGTTCAATTAAGTATATTTTGGTTTCATTCATGATAAAGTCCTAATAATAAAATTATAATAAAAAAAAATCTAATTTTAAATCAAATAAAAAAATTTACTAATTTAAATAAAGGAATAATAGGGAGAATTAAGGCAATTTCTACATCAAAAATTAGGAAAATTACGGTAATTAGAAAAAAATGAAGGGAAAATGGAATACGTGCTGAAGATTTAGGGTCAAATCCACATTCAAAAGGTGAACATTTTTCTCGGTCTATAAAAGATTTTTTTGATAAAATAATTGAAAGTATTATTATAATATTGGAAATAATAATAATTAAAAATGATATATATATAATTAAATAAATTATTTATATTAAAAATAATTAAACTTTTTGATTGGAAGTCAAATATACTAAATATATTATATAAATAATTAATTTGCTCATCAATATATAAAAATATATAGGAATAATCAAACTACATCAACAAAATGTCAATATCAAGCAGCTGCTTCAAATCCAAAATGATGATTTCTAGAAAAATGATTTTTAAGATGTCGAATAAGACAAATTAATAAAAATAATGTTCCAATAATAACATGAAGACCGTGGAATCCTGTGGTAATAAAAAAAGTTGTTCCATAAATTCTATCAGCAATTGTAAAAGGAGCTTCAATATATTCATATGCTTGGAGAATAGTAAAATAAATTCCTAAAAATACTGTTAAAAATAATCCTTGAGTTGTTTGAGAGTAATTGTTACTTATTAAAGCATGATGAGCTCAAGTTACAGTAACTCCTGAAGTAATTAAAATAATAGTATTAAGAAGGGGAATTTGAAATGGGTTAAATGGGGTAATACTAACAGGGGGTCAAATAGATCCAATTTCAATATTAGGGGAAAGACTTCTATGAAAAAATGCTCAAAAGAAAGAGATAAAAAAAAATACTTCAGAGATAATAAATAAAATTATTCCTCATCGTAATCCTTTAGTTACTAAAATGGTATGTTTACCTTGAAGAGTTCCTTCACGACAAATATCTCGTCATCATTGATATATAGTTAAAATAATAATAAAATAACCTAAAATTAATAAATTTATATTAAAATTATGGAATCATTTAACTATTCCTGTAACTAAAGTTATAACTCCGATTGCACCTGTTAAAGGTCATGGTCTATAATCTACTAAATGAAATGGGTGATTATGGGTTATTTTCATTAATTTACTTCTCTAGAATATAAAGTTCTTAAAATTGCGATAACATAAGATTGAATAACTGCAACTGCTGATTCTAAAATTAATAATAAAATTTGAATAATAATTAATAAAGGGATAAGAAAGGAAGGTATAATAGAACCTGTTCCTCTTAATAAAGTTATTAAAAGATGTCCTGCAATTATATTAGCTGTTAATCGTACAGCTAATGTTCCTGGTCGAATAATATTTCTAATAGTTTCAATTAAAACTATAAATGGTATTAAAATACCAGGTGTTCCTTGAGGAATTATATGAATGAATATATGTTGAGTATTATTAATTCATCCGTATATTATAAAACTTAATCAAAGAGGAAGAGATAAAGATAAAGAGAGGGTTAAATGACTAGTACTTGTAAAAATATAAGGGAATAAACCTAAAAAATTATTGAATAATACAAATGTAAATATAGAAATAAAAATAAATGTAGAAGATCTTGAGTGTGAATTATTACCTAATAAAGTTTTAAATTCATTATGTAATTTATTTAAAATAAATGTTCAAAAAATAAAATGTCGATTAGGAATTATTCAAAAAGAATAAGGGATAAATAAAATTCCAATAAATGTTCTAATTCAATTTAAAGATAGGTTAAATAAATTAATAGAAGGGTCAAAAATAGAAAATAAATTTGTTATCATTTTCAGTATAAATTTTTTTTTAAAAAATTATATTTTTTAATAGAAGATTTTAATTTAATATTAAAAATATAGTAATTTATTATATTAAAAATAATAAATATAATGATAAAAAAAAAGAAAGATATTAATCAATTAATAGGTATTATTTGAGGAATAAAAGAATATTACTTAGTAATAATTTAAATTTGACATATTTATGTTATAAAATTAACTAATTCTTTCATTAGAAGTAATTGCTAATTTACTATAAAATGGTTTAAGAGACCAGTACTTGCTTTCAGTCATCTAATGAACAATAATTATTAATTCAATTAATAAAATTTTTAATTGAGATTCTTTCAATTACAATAGGTATAAAACTATGATTAGCTCCGCAAATCTCTGAACATTGTCCAAAAAAAATTCCTGGTCGATTAATAAAAAATCTAGTTTGATTAAGACGTCCTGGATTAGCATCAATTTTTACTCCTAGAGAAGGGATTGTTCATGAATGGATAACATCAGTTGCTGTTACTATAATACGAATTTGATTATTTATAGGTAAAATAATTCGATTATCAACATCTAAAAGACGAAAATTATTAGAAGATATATCATTTACTGGAATTATATAAGAATCAAATTCAATATTATTAAAGTCTGAATATTCATATCTTCAATATCATTGGTGACCAATTGATTTTAAAGTAATAAGAGGATTATTAAGTTCATCTAATAAATATAATAAACGTAATGAAGGTAAAGCAATGAAAATTAATGTAATAGCAGGTAAAATTGTTCAAATTAATTCAATTATTTGACCTTCTAATAAGAATCGATTTAAATATTTATTAAAAAATAAATTAACTATTAAATATCCTACTAAAATTGTAATTATAATTAAAATAATTAAAGTGTGATCATGAAAAAAGATAATTTGTTCTATTAAAGGGGAAGCTCTATTTTGAAGATTGAAATTAGATCATGTTGCAATTTCTAAAAAAAGGATAATCCTTTATAAATGGGGTTTAAATCCATTACATATAGTCTGCCATATTAGAAGTTTCTTAAAATAGGAAGTTCATTATATGAATGTTCTGCAGGAGGGAAATTTTGATATCATTCAATAGAAGATGATAAATTTAGGGAAAATAAAACAGTTCGTTGATTAATTAATGATTCTCAAATAATAATTAATATTAATATAATAGCTAATAATGAAATATAAGATCCTAAAGAAGAAATAATATTTCAAGAAATATAAGCATCAGGATAATCTGAATAACGTCGAGGTATACCTGCTAACCCTAAGAAATGTTGAGGGAAAAATGTTAAATTAACTCCAATAAATATAGATAAAAATTGAATTTTTAATAAAAAAGGATTTAATGAAAGACCTGTAAATAAAGGGTATCAGTGAATAAATCCTGCTAAAATAGCAAATACAGCCCCTATAGAAAGAACATAATGAAAATGAGCAACTACATAATAAGTATCATGTAATCTAACATCAATTGAGGAGTTAGATAAAATAATACCTGTTAATCCTCCAACAGTAAATAAGAAAACAAACCCTAATCTTCATAATATAGATGGATTATAATTAATTTGAGTTCCATGAAGAGTAGCTAATCATCTGAAAATTTTAATTCCTGTAGGAACAGCAATAATTATAGTTGCTGAAGTAAAATAAGCTCGAGTATCAATATCTATACCTACAGTAAATATATGATGAGCTCATACAACAAATCCTAATAATCCAATTGCTATTATAGCGTAAATTATTCCTAAAGATCCAAATGTTTCTTTTTTTCCTCTTTCTTGGGAAATAATATGTGAAATTATTCCAAATCCAGGTAAAATTAAAATATAAACTTCTGGATGCCCAAAAAATCAAAATAAGTGTTGGTAAAGAATAGGATCTCCTCCTCCAGCAGGGTCAAAGAAAGATGTATTAAGATTACGATCTGTTAATAATATTGTAATAGCTCCAGCTAGTACAGGAAGGGAAAGGAGAAGGAGTAATGCTGTAATACCAACTGCTCAAACAAATAAAGGTATTTGATCAAATATTATTCCATTTAATTTTATATTAATAATAGTTGTAATAAAATTAATTGCACCTAAAATTGATGAAATACCAGCTAAATGAAGGGAGAAAATAGCTAAATCTACAGAGCTTCCTCTATGGGCGATATTAGATGAAAGTGGGGGGTATACAGTTCATCCAGTTCCAGCACCATTTTCTACAATAGATCTTGAAATTAATAAACTTAAAGAAGGGGGAAGAAGTCAAAATCTTATATTATTTATTCGGGGGAAAGCTATATCAGGAGCTCCTAATATTAAAGGAACTAATCAATTTCCAAATCCTCCAATTATGATTGGTATAACTATAAAAAAAATTATAATAAAAGCATGACCAGTTACAATAGTATTATAAATTTGATCATCTCCAATTAAAGATCCTGGGGTTCCTAATTCAGCACGAATTAATAAACTTAAGGAAGTACCTACTATTCCAGATCAAATTCCAAAAATAAAATATAATGTTCCAATATCTTTATGATTTGTAGAAAAAAGTCATTTTCGCTATTAAAAAAAAATAAAATGGCTGAGGGTTAAGCGATAAATTGTAAATTTATTAACGAGAAATTTCTCTTTTATTAATAATTAGTCTTATATTCAATAATGATATAAAATTGCAAATTTTAAGGAATAAAATAATTTATTAAGGCTTAAAGAAAAATATCTTTATAAATAATTTTGAAGACTATTAGTTTAATTAACTTAAAACCTTATATAAAAAAAAAAGTTCTAATAATTATACTTGAGATAGATAAAAAAGATAAAAAATTAATAAAATGTAATAAATTATTTTTAATAAAAAATTTTATTCATTTTAATTTTATATAATTAAATATAAATGAAGAATAAGTAATTCGAATATAAAAAAATAATATGATTAATCTTATTATAATAAGAATAAAAGTTAATAAAAAGTAATTATTTATTATTAAAAAATTAATAGTGATTCATTTAGGAAAAAATCCAAGAAATGGGGGTAATCCTCCTAAAGATAAAAAATTTACTAGAAAAAAAAATTTAATTATATAATTTATATTAAAAAAAAATAATTGATTGATAAAAAATAAGTTTAATATATGAAAAGAAAAACATATAATTCTAATAATAAATGAATAAATAAATAAATAAAATATTCATAAATTTTCTCTAATTATAATTGAAGATAATATTCAACCTAAATTATTAATAGATGAAAAAGTTATAAGTTTTCGTAATGAAGTTTGATTTAAACCTCCAATAGCACCAATAATGGAGTTAAGTATAATAATAATAATAATAAAATTTTTATTAAAATAATATGATAATAAAATTATGGGGGTAATTTTTTGTCATCTTATTAAAATAAAATTATTAAATCAAGATAATCCTTCTATAATATTAGGAAATCAAAAATGAAAGGGGACAGATCCTATTTTTATTAAAAGAGTTGAATTGATTATAATAGAGATAAAATTATTATAATCAAAATTTTTTAAAAAAATTATTTTTAATAAAATTGAAAATAAAAAATTAATTGATGCAATAGATTGAATAAGAAAATATTTTAAAGAGGCTTCAGAAGATAACATATTATTAGAGTTTGAAATTAAAGGGATGAAAGTTAATAAATTAATTTCTAATCCAATTCAACACCCAAATCATGAATTAGAAGAAATAGAAATTAATGTTCTAAAAAATAAAATAAATAAAAAAAATATTTTATTAGAATTAAAAATTAAAGAAATTTAAAATAGAAAATGAAATTTCATAATAATAAATTAGATTATTAATTATATTTTAGTGTAAGAGGCACGATAGTTTTTGATACTATAAGATATAGTTTAATTCTATAAAATATAAATAATAAAGGTAAAAATTTACTTAATTTATCCTATCAGAATAATCCTTTAATCAGGCACTTTATTTTTTAAAAAAAAGAATAATCTTTATAGTTGGGGTATGAACCCAAAAGCTTAAATTTAGCTTATTTTTAA